TGGCATTTACAATCTGGCAATAATGACATAGTCACATCATTCGGATTTGGATTGAAAAAAAGGTCAAGTCAAATAGTCTTCTTCGCAATATACATATACTATTACTAGGAATAGGATACAAGTAATTCCCGACATCTCCCAGAAAAACAGTAGAAGCAAGGCAAGCAAAAGGCTTTTCATGATCTTTTTTTATCATACATAATTGCATCAATCAAAAAGAATTTGGCTCTTTTCTTTTACCAACTAACTTGATGTTGATAAATCCGTGAATCTAGAAATTCATTTCGGACAATTGAACCTTCTCAAACTGTTTCTTTTTAAGAACCAAAAAGATTTGTGCCAAAATAACAGATGCAAAGAAGAACAAAAGGCCTTGGACACGTAATGGATCTTGCAGTACTATTTCTGCATCTCCCTGACCAAATCCACCCACATTGGGATTACTCGTTAATGGTTGATCAAGCTTGATGGATTCACCCTCTGAAACAAGAAGTTCGGGTCCTGGAGGTATAATATCAACCACTTGGTGTCCATCCGATGCATCCGCTATGGTTATTTCGTATCCCCCTTTTTCTTTACGTACGATTTTGCTTACTATACCCGCTGCTGTAGCATTATAGACTGTATTGTTACTCTTGCTCCCATCAGGATAAATTTGACCCCTTCCCCTGTTCCCGCCTACGTATATAGGATATTTTAAGAAGTGAATATCTTTCTTAGTAGCGGGGTCCGGGGAAAGAATAGGAAAGGTAATTTCACTATATTTCTGACCAGGAACCGGACCTATTACAAGAATATTTTTTTTAGTGGGGCGATAACTCTGAAAAGAAAGATTGCCTATCTTTTCTTTCATCTCGGGAGAAATACGATCGGGGGGAGCTAATTCGAATCCCTCAGGTAAAATAAGAACAGCCCCTACATTCAAAGCCCCTTTTTTACCATTAGCAAGAACTTGTTTCAGTTGCATATCATAAGGGATTCTAACAACTGCTTCAAATACAGTATCAGGAAGTACTGCTTGCGGAACCTCAATATCCACGGGCTTATTAGCTAAATGGCAATTGGCACATACAATACGCCCAGTCGCTTCTCGTGGATTTTCATAACCCTGCTGTGCAAAAATGGGATATGCATTTGAAATGGATGTCCGAGTTATTACATATATCATGATCGATACGGAAATGGATCGAGTCATCTGTTCCTTTATCCAAGAAAAGGTATTTCTATTTTGCATGGTCCAATCATTGATCCCGAAAATTTCTACAATAAATTAGGTAGGTGGCTAGTATAGTTCCCTATCCACAATTCTGCTAGTGTACTGGAATAATTTTTTTGACATATAGGAGGAATCCCCTCGATGGGTAGAAATAGAAAAAATGAGTAAGATTTTAAACGGTTTGTTTATGTACAAAGTAACAAACATTATGATTGGATTAATGTCAATATATCATTCTTCAGTCATTCATTGAATGATAAATCACTACAAGTGACGGAGATACACGATTTAAATAACGGAAGATCCAATATTTAAAAATTGTATCTAGAATAACTGGAAAAGTGGAAACAAGACCAGATATAATTTGCTCATTATGAGCAAATCCAAAATCTTTGTAGATAGAGCCAATCATTAGTTCCCAACCATGGGGCGAGTGGAATCCTATACATAAATCGGTTAATAAAAGAATAGAAAAAGCTTTTATTGTGTCGCTTAAGTTATATAGAAATTCCTGAACCCAAGAATTCAGAATGACAAGTTCTTCACTACCCAGAATAGAATAACCACTTAGAATAGCGAAACAGATTATATTTGTCGAGAAGTGCAAAATGGTATGGATATGACCCTCATTGTACATCTTGACCAATTGTATTGTTTCTTTGTGGATTCTTATATGAAGCTTTTGTATATGTGTCTCCGGGTATTCCTTTATCATTTCGTTCAACAGGAATAGTTCTTCTAATTCTATAAATTTTTCTAAAACGTTCTTTTCTTGAATATCATTCAAAAAAGTTTCGGATTGCCTAGTATTCCACCAATTAGTAACCCAAGATTCCAGACTTTTATTAAATGAGAGAGAGATCCACCAGGGCAAAAATACTATAGATGCAAGATATGGGAGGGGAGTGAATGCTTTCTTTTTTGGCATTTTAATCTGTGAATTGTTAATGAACCTACCTCATTCGTCGACTCTATCCGATCTGATATTTCTATGAAGCATGAGTTTTCTAACAAGGTATCGAACCTATGGATCTATTCCCTGTTTTTTTTTATTTTTAATTGTAATTAATTGGTTAGTCTTAGTTTTTAGATCTAGAAAGAATATAGAAATAGAATAAAGGTCCGCTTCGCTTCGAATGAAGAAATAAAAAAATATTATTTCCGGATATCTCAATTGGTCAAATTCGAAGCAATTACATCCTTTGGACGAATGCGCGAAAGAACCACTTCAAGTAATGAATATTCGAATTTCGAGACGAAAAAACTCCCCTTAGATCAAATATTTCGAAAAGTTTTACTGGCTACCCATAGCCCAGGAATAATTGAGGAAATTTCTGAAGAATATTGATGTGATGATGAAAAAAAATAGGTGGCAAAACAAGAGAGAAATTGGATGGTTATAAGAGATCCAATCGTTTGGTCATCAAGGGGCAAAAGAAAGGATAAAAAGAAACATCGATTGACAAAAGAAAAGAGAGAGAATTTACAAGATATGATCCATCTGTATCTAACGTATCAATTCAACGGACCTAAAAAGAGGAATTCTGTATTCTGAAATGTTCTGATATATGATGAATCCATACTTATTAGATTAGACTTGTTACTAGTATGAAAGAATTAAGTTGATTTTCATACGCATAAAAAATCAATCATTCTGATAGACAAAAACTGCTTCGTTTTATGGTTGTTCCATATACGTCTGCTTTTGTTTTGCTCGAATGAGCTTTCTGAAGAAACTTCAGTTAAGTTATATAAAAAAGAGGATTCTTGAGTTCCTTCCCTCATGCTAAGAAAGCATTCATTCTTCAGTTCATTTCAAAATACTTCAATTGGTACGCGCAAGAAATAGGCCAATTCAGCAGCTTTTTGTTCAATTTCTCGTGGAGTCAAATTTTCATCAGTGCGAGTTAAGGGAATGGCTCCCTGGCCTCTGATTTCCATATAAAGGACACGACGAGGATAAATACCCTCTTTAACTTCTATTCTGATCGACTGGATATCTCTCATAAGGAATCGAAGGAAGATACGACGATTTTTTCCAGGAAATCCCCAACGAAAAATACACACTATTCCTTCTTTTCTATCGAATCGATCATAACCACTACCTACATTCCACGAAATTGTGCACCACAAATAGGAGCTAATGAACAGACCTGCGATCCCATAGAAAGACATCACGATTCCCTGTGGAAAAAAAAGGATTTGCTGAGACGGAAATAAGGATATCAGATTCCTACCAAGATAACTGGAAGTTCCAACCAATAAGAACCCTAGTGAACCTAAAAAAAGGATAAAGGCCCAGCAGAAATTACTTGTTTTTCGAGACCCCGTTATAAGTTCTATCCATATACGTTCTGATCGCCAGTTCATACTAGATCTAGTTGCATTTTATTGGAATTGAAGGAATAACCCAAATGAATTTGACTTGACTTTTTTTGTTCCCGAAGTAACTCTCATCAACTAGTCCTATAATGATGTGAACCGTTAGGAGTATTTCATCCAATTGGTTAGATATAAAAAAATAACATCCCCCTCATATGATCCCACTATGGATATCTACATACATATAGATACATTGACTTTCCATTTCAAACATCTGCTGATCTATTTTAAAATAGCTATAATGCATTTACCCATATATCATGTTTCCGCATGCATAACAGCTTTTTTTCATTTGTGTTTGTAGAAAACCACTTGTTGTACCATATTCTACTAAATAGATGTCTGTATTATGATCCAAGTCCCAGTCTTGAAAAAAAAAATGGATGAGATTTGATCCCATCGGATCTAGACAATCTTGTTTTTTTGAACATGAAGAAATAAAGAAGCCATTGCAATTGCCGGAAATACTAGGCCCACTAAAGGCACAAAAATAGAGGGTAAGTTGAAAGTTGTCATAGAATGGGTACCTCGATTTACTATTTGTACCTGTTATAAAGATATCTTACGATAAGTATATCTATTATAAATATATAATAAGTGCAAGGAATGTAGAACTAAATAAATGTACCTATTCCCCTTTCTACATGAAACATATGTATGATAATCCACTTTATTATTCTTGTTTTCTTGTCCTTATTTTCTAATAAAGAAAGAGTTTCTTACGAATTCCAGAAGGATTCGTTAGAATCCGATCCGACAGGGATTCTTAGTAAAAATGAGGATTTTCGGCAGATATAGAAATATACAAGACTTCTATTCGATTATTCTATATCTATATTTGAATTAGAATTATAAGAATTATATATACATATAAAGTACGTAAGATAAGAAGGGAACATGAAATTTTTTTATTTTCCTAATTTCACGGAAGAAAGGATTCACTCTTTTATTCTGTTGATAGAGGGTTCATGATTACTAATCATGAAAATAGGTAAAAAAAATGGATCAGGAGGAAAAAAGTAATTCTCCGAAACTTCTGATTCTTCCTACAATTGGATCTTATGTCACCAAAGAAAGCCCTTTTCTTTCTTCTTTTCTTATTTGTATTTGGATTCCGATAAACTAAATACTTGTTCGCCACAAAAAAATAATTGAACTTAATGCTCTACTTGATTGAATTTTGATTCAAGGGAAAAAAACCGTGGAGCTGAAATAACTCACTCAGAACGTCTTTTAACAGATTACGTGGTACGATTGGATCGAATAAGCCCTTATGGAATGAATACTCAGCCGCTTGTGAATTATCAGGTATTGTATTCTTTAATGTTTGTTCAACTACTCTTTTACCCGCAAATGCAATGTAGGCGTTGGGTTCGGCAATAATGATATCTCCCAACATACC